TTTGAAATCTCTTATCCCATTCGGAAGGATATCATTTCATAATTATCTATGACTGTTTATGTCTCTAGCATGACTACTTGATCAAATGTGGAGGAAAGTGGGATAAATGGCCGATACTACTGGAAGGATTCCTCTTTGGATAATAGGTACTGTAACTGGTATTCCTGTGATCGGTTTAATTGGTGTTTTCTTTTATGGTTCATATTCCGGATTGGGCTCATCCCTGTAGTAATCGGATGAATTGAGTTTTAAAAATGAACGTGTAAAAAGAACTCAACAGGGATCCACTCTTTTTTTTTGATGAATTCGAGGGGTCCCGTTGAGTTCTTAATAAGAATAATATCTCTTATTCGTGTAAATGACTCAATGGATAACTTTTTTCGATGTTTCAAAAAAGTCCATTTTTTTGTTATGTTTTTAAAAAAATGAACTTCTTTTATTGATTAAATAATATTTTTCTGGAAAATATCTGTCAATCTTCTTTTTATTTTAAAGTTGAAAGAAACGTAAAAAAAGAAAAAAGAAGGAATAAAGACAATCACTTTATATACTTTTTCGGGGTATCTCACTAGAAAAAAGAATATGAATTATGTTGTATTATATTGGAAAAATTCTATTTTTATATATTCTAAATTCTATCTTTATTTTTTCTATCGAGCAAATATCATGTGAACCGAACCTTTTCTTTCTATACTAATAGAATCTTATTCTAAATCGATTTTCGTATCGAATAGCATCGAATCATGATTTAATTCTTTTTTTTTTCTATTCTAAACAAGTTAATTGAAGAAGTTATATTTGGTCAAAAAGATCCCACCTCCTTTTTGTTTGTCCACTACGTATTCTACTATATGCAATAAAAAAAGATTTTATCTCATAAAATAAAAGTTCTGCTCGAAGGTGTAAAAAATGGAAACAAAGGTAAGAATAGGATTTTTTAAGAAAGGGGATCAAGAAGTATTATAATATAAATATATTAAATATATTGAAAAATGTTTCTATTTCGATACAAGTAAGAAACAATCGGACTCTAGGAAAAGATAAAAAATCCCTCCTAGAATCCCGTTTTCCCTATTTCGATTTCTACTGTGCTTAATATTCTACGCCTATTCTTTTTTGTTTAGTATCGAGTCGAATTTGCTTATTTTATTACAAAAAAAAACTAGTAATTGTTTTCTATTCTAGGACATTGAAATCTGAAAACAGTGACATAATCATACTGCTTTAATGGGGTTAAAAAAAAGTAAAATAGTCTTCTTCACAATATACATATATATATATACTATGACTGACTAGTACTGCGGTACAAGGAGAATTCTCTAAATATGGTAGAAAAAAAAAACTCAAAGGTCTTTTCATAAATTTTTATTATACAGAATAGAATTACAGAATTTATCAACTAAAATTTAGTTCTTTTTACCAGCTTAATATGTTGATAAATTCGCGGACCTAGAAATTAGAAATTCATCTCGGACAATTGCACCTTCTCAAATTGTTTCTTTTTAAGAACCAAAAATATTTGTGCCAAAATAATAGATGCCAAGAAGAACAAGAGACCTTGGACACGTAACGGATCTTGAAGTACTATTTCTGCATCTCCCTGACCAAATCCACCCACATTAGGATTACTCGTTAATGGTTGATCAAGTTTGAGAGATTCACCCTCTGAAACAAGAAGTTCTGGTCCCGGAGGTATAATATCAATCACTTCATGTCCATCCGATGCATCCACTATAGTTATTTCGTACCCCCCCTTTTCTTTTCGTATGATTTTTTTTACTATCCCTGCTGCTGTAGCATTATACAAATTATTATTACTCTTGCTCCCGTCGGGATAAATTTGACCCCTCCCCCTGTTCCCACCTACATATATAGGATATTTTAAAAAGTGAACATCTCTCTCAGTAGAAGGATTGGGAGAAAGAATAGGAAAGGTGATTTCACTATATTTCTGACCGGGAACAGGGCCTACCACAAGAATATTTTTTTTTGTGGGACGATAGCTTTGAAAAGAGAGATTACCTAGCTTTTCTTTAATCTCAGGCGAGATACGATCGGGGGGGGCCAATTCAAAACCCTCCGGTAAAATAAGAACAGCCCCCACATTCAAAGCCCCCTTTTTACCATTAGCAAGAACTTGTTTCACTTGCATATCATATGGAATTCGAACAACTGCTTCAAATACAGTATCGGGAAGTACCGTTTGTGGAACTTCAATATCCACGGGCTTATTAGCCAAATGGCAATTGGCACATACAATACGACCTGTTGCTTCTCGCGGATTTTCATAACCCTGCTGTGCAAAAATGGGATATGCATTTGAAATGGGTGCTCGAGTTATTATATATACCATGAGCGATACGGAAATAGATCTAGTAATCTCTTCCTTTATCCAAGAAAAGGCATTTCTAGTTTGCATGGTCCAATCATTGATCCTGATAATTTTTATACAATAAAATTTGGTAGGTTGCTAGCATAGTTCCCTATCCTATTCATGATTCTGCTATTTACTGAAATAAATTTCCTGGAATATGAGAAGAATCCCTTGGCTGGGGTAGCTAGAAAGAAAAATATTTGAATGTTGTTTAGCTTTTGTACAAAAAAAAAAAATAAAAAACTTTCAAATATGATCAGTGGATCTTTTTTTCAGTCATTCATTGAATGATAAATCACTACAAGTGAAGGAGATACGCGATTTAAATAACGGAAAATCCAATATTTGAAAATTGTATCTAAAATGACTGGAAAAGTGGAAACAAGACCAGATAGAATTTGATCATTCTGAGCAAATCCAAAATCCTTATAGACGGAACCAATCATTAGTTCCCAACCATGGGTCGAATGGAATCCTATACATAAATCAGTTAATAAAAGAATGGAAAAAGCTTTTATTGTGTCACTTAAATTATATAGGAATTCTTGAACCCGCGAGTTAAGAATAATAAGTTCTTGATTACCTAGACTGGAATAACCACTTAGAATAACGAAACAGATTATGTTTGTCGAGAAGTGTAAAATCGCATGGATACGATCCTCGTTGTGCGCCTTGATCAATTGGATGGTTTCTTTGTATATTTCGATACGAGGATTTTGTAGACGTGTTTCCGGGTATTCCTTTAGCATTTCATCCAAGAGGAAGAGTTCTTTGAATTCTATGAATTTTTTTAGAATATTCTTTTCTTGAATATCATTCAAGAAGATTTCGGATTGTCTAGTATTCCACCAATTAGTAACCCAAGATTTCAGACATCTCTTAAATGTGAAAGAGATGCACCAGGGCAAAAAGACTATAGGTGTAAAATATAGAAAGGGAATGAATGCTTTCTTTTTTGCCATTTTTCGTCTTTATTTAATGAACTCAGCTTCATCTCATTCGTCAACTCTATAGGATGATAATAATGTTTGTATCAAGCATAAGTTCTATTACAAGTCCTAGAGTCTATATATTTATATATATATAAATATATATAAATATATATATAATATATATTTATATATATATAATATATTCCCGCGTCTTTTTCGTTTCAATTCGGGAGTTAGTCTTTTAATTTAGAAAGAATACAGAAATAGACTCAAAAATGGAAAGAATCCACTGCCAATTTTTGAATTAAGAAAAAGATATTGTTTAAAAAGATATCAATTGCCAAGATTCGAAGCAATTACCCCTTTTTTTGATGAATACATGAAGGAGCACTTCGCGTAATGAATATTAGTCCGATTTCGAAACCAAAGAAGGCCTCTTATATCAAAACAAAATAGAAAAATTTCGAAAAATATCTTTTCCCTAGGGAAGCATTCAATTTTCAGTTCATTTCTTTTTTTTAACAAAGTACTTCAATTGGTACACGCAAGAAACAGGCCAATTCCCCAGCTTTGTCTACAATTTGTTGTGTATTCAAATTCTCGTCAATACGAGTCAAGGGAATGAATCCCTGTCCTCGGATTTCCATATAAATGATACAACGAGGATAAATACCCTCTTTACTAATTTTGGTGGACTGAGTCAAAATTCGGATGGACTGAACATCGTTCATAAGGAATCGGAGAAAAATACGACGATTTTTTCCAGGAAATCCCCAACGAAAAATACACACTATTCCCTCTTTTTTATCGAATCGATCATAACCACCACCCACATTCCACCAAATTGTACACCACAAATAAGAACTAATAAAGAGACCCGCGATTCCATAGAAAGACATCACCATCCCCTGTGGAAAAAAAAGAATTTGCTGAGAAGGAAATAAAGATAACAAATCCCTACCAAGATAACTGGAAGTTCCAACCAACAAGAAACCTAATGAACCTAAAAAAAGGATAAAGGCCCAGCAGAAATTACTTGTTTTTCGAGACCCCTCTTTAAGTTCTATCAATAAATGTTCTGATCGCCAATCCATATTAGATCTAGTTTTGTTTTATTAGAATTGGGAAAATAGATAACCCAAGCAAATGAATTTTACTTGACTTTTCTTTGTTTCCGAAGTAACTCTCATCAACTAGCACTATTTTGATGGAAACCTTTAACAGTAATTCATCGAATTGCTTCCAGATCTAAATTCTTATTTGTGCCTACTGTCCGTATCTAAAAAATCTTGTTCCTTTGAACATGAAGAAATAAAGAAGCCATTGCAATTGCCGGAAATACTAGGCCCACTAAAGGCACAAAAAAGGAGGGTAAGTTTATCATAGAATGGGTACCTCGATTTAATATTTGTACCTGTTATATATATTTATATAAATCTCATATATATTCTTTTTTTTCTTATATTGTTTTATAAAGATAGTCTCTAATCACTAGAATTCAAATATACTTTACTTATACGAAGTATATTTTATAAATTATACTAAGTATAGCTAAGTTAATATATAGAATATAGAATTCTATATTCTATATATTCAGTCTATATAATGAGTATAAATGAATATATTGAGTATGAGTATAAAATAGAATAAATAAGAAATAAATTAATCAAAATTTAATATAAATATCAAAATTTATATTAAATATATATAATAAGGAGTGTAGAACATAGAACTCAAGGATGGATTTCGCCTTCGATTTCTCCAAGAAACATATGTATGATAATACACCTTTCAATTTATTTTATTTGTTTGGAATTTATTGGAATTTTAAAAAAGAATAAAAAAAAATTTGGATTTTAAGCTCTGCTAGATTTTTCATTTTGAGTCAAAGGCAAGAAAGCATGGAGCTGAAATAACTCACTTAAAACCCCCTTTAAAGTATTACGCGGTACGATTGAATCAAATAAGCCCTTATGGAATAAATATTCAGCTGCTTGTGAACCTTCGGGTACTGTCTTATTCAACGTTTGTTCAATTACTCTTTTACCCGCAAATGCAATGTAAGCATTGGGTTCGGCAATAATGATATCCCCCAACATGCCAAAACTAGCTGTCACCCCCCCAGTAGTAGGAGATGTAAGGATGGATACATAGAATAACCTTTTATTTGTTTGATAATCATATAAAGCAGAAGAAATTTTAGCCATTTGCATTAAGCTCAGACTTCCTTCTTGCATACGTGCTCCTCCGGACGCACATACTAGAATAAGAGGTAAAAGTTGATTGGCAGCATATTCGACCAAACGGGTGATTTTCTCACCAACTACGGATCCCATACTACCCCCCATAAACTGAAAATCCATGATCCCAATAGCTACAGGAATACCGTTTAGTTGACCTGTGCCCGTTTGAATAGCCTCAGTTAATCCTGTCTTTCTTTGATAAGAATCCATACGATCTTTATAAGGTTCCTCTTCCGAATGAAATTCAATTGGATCCAGAGAGACCATGTCTTCATCCATAGGATTCCAAGTACCTGGATCAATCGAGAGTTCGATTCTATCTGAACTGCTCATTTTCAAATGATATCCACAATGTTCACAAATATTCATTTTTGATTTCAAAAATTTCTTATAATTTAATCCATAACAATTTTCGCATTCAATCCATAAATGCTTGTATTTTTGAGTTTCATCGAGATCATTAGAACTCTCTCTTCTAGTTAAATCTTTATTATTTATATCATTCGTGAAAGTTATTATACTAGAACTATCGCTTTCATTACTATTTCTGACCTTACCACAAATATAACTATAAAAGTAACTGTCATTGTATTTATCATTCTCACCTAAAATGTGACTACCAATACAGATTTGAGAACGAAGATAACTCTCAATGCAACTATGAATGTCATTATTCCAACTAGATTTAATATCATACACGTAATGATCATCATGTCTCTTAAAGACATTATTAAGATAGCTCGAATTCTTATAGCTATAAAAAAGACTTTCTGGTTCACTTATAAAAGAATGATCATTGTCAATCTCCAAAATATTATTTTCAATAGCAAAATATATGGAATAACTGTTCCTCTTGCTATTGTTATCCCTAACTAAAACGATTTTATCAGATAGGAAATTCTGGATGTTCCTGACACCGACTAAATAATCAACATTACTGTAACTAGAATTGTCACTATCATTCCAGCTAGGAAAGTTTTTTTCCATATCAATAAAAATAGGGTCTTCACTTACACTGGTATTTTCAATAGGACCAAAACTATCCATTGATTTTCTTAACCCACACCCGTATTCTAACTGCCTATTAAACAACATAGAATTGAACCACCATTTTTCCATAGAGTTATGTTCCTCTATTAACAAAAAAATACAATAGATGAATAGTCATTCGATGAAAAATTTTTAAAATAGAAGATTTTTAATATTCTATCTCATTTATTTACTATAAAAAAAAAGGATATAATAAATCCAATCAATAGAATTGGTAACTTATAATAAAAACGAGCGAGTGAGTAAAAAAAGATTCTTTTTCGTGAGAACCTGTAGTTTTATTTCACTATATATGTTACTATATGTGCTGGAATTCTTTTTCAATTCGATTCCCCCCCCCTTTTTTTTTTAGAAAAAACGTATTCGAATAACTATAAATATTATATTCAATAATAAAAGAAATAAGAAAAAGATATAATATGAAATATTGATAATATAGAATAAGATTTTTTTCATTCTCTTCTTTTTATTATATTTAAATGTTATTAGATTAAAATGAAAAAAAAAAGAAACCTCATTGGGAATTTATAGACCCAATGAGTTCATTTAGTCAATATTCATTTGCCTTTTACTATATATATTTTTCTACAATCTCTATCCATTTTTTTTTATTTTGAAGACCGATAAAAATCCATTTTTTTGGCTATCCAAAATATCATTTTATGTTAACAATAAGAAATCGAAAATTAGGTATGGAGAGCAGGAGGGGGGATAAAAAAGAAAAGAGTTCTATAAATCTATATACAAGTCATCCACACCCTCCTTTTTTTCATTAATTAACTTTCGTTTGTTGAGTAGGGGAAAGTTCCAAAAAAACACCGGCCCTTTTTAAAATATCCTGAACAGTTCCTGTAGGTTGAGCGCCCTGTTCAAGGAAATATAGAATAACAGGAATATTTAAATAGGTTTGATTCTTTATTGGATCATAAAAACCCACTTTACGAAGATATCTTCCCCCTCTTCGGGATCGAACATCAATTGCAACGATTCGATAAACGGCTCATTGGGATAGATATAGATGAATAATACACCCCCCCATAGAAACGTATAAGAAGTTTTCTCCTCGTACGGCTCGAGAAAATTCAATATGTCTATGTATAAAATATGTCAAATAGATCAATAAAATCATGAAATCAATTAGACTGTGATTAAAGTTTTTTTTTCTTATTCTTTTTTTTTTTTTCTTTCTAAAAAAAAAACTCCTCGTATTCGCAACCTCATAACTCAAATTGGATAACTCTCAAAGGAAAACCCTTAGGTATCTCATTTATTGAGCGGTCTCTACCCCCTTTTCTTGCCCGTCTTATTTAGAATCCATTTTTTTCTTCATTCTAATAGAATGGTTATTCTAATTCTAATGGAATTTTTGAGACAATTCAAAATGGTATTTACTTGTTACAGGATCTTTTAGCTTTTCCTTGAATCATTAGGTTTAGACATTACTTCGGGGATCTTTAATCGTTTCAAAAATGGCAGCAACATACCATTTCTTTTTATTTCTCTCAACGAATCATACAAATAGAAGGTTTATTCCCTCGGATACACTTTTGATCGAAAAAGTTTTACCAATTCCAACAAATTTTACTTTTTTAACTTGCTTAAATTGGATCCTTTCGATTTCTTTATCAAAAATATACTTACGAAGTTGTTCTAACTTATTCATTTTTACTAACCTTAGATACTTGCCCCTGAGAAATGGATCAACTCGAGCTCCATCGTGTACTATTTACATCATCAACCCCTCTCCCGTCCCCTAAACAATGAGTTCTAGTGGAACAGCACAAACAATGTCGAGCCAAGAGCACTTCCATTTCTATATATTTATATATATTTCTATATACATACTAGAAAAAGATAGCGGATGTAAGAATCCACAGCTAATCTAATCATGTCTTTCAAGTCGCACGTTGCTTTTTACCACATCGTTTCAAACGAAGTTTTACCATAACATTCCTTTAGTTTGGATCCGGTATGTAATTGATTCAATTATGAAATCGTGAATAGTCATTGATTCAATCGATACATAATAATCTATCCTTTTTATTTCTAGGTTTTCTTTCCATATGAATGGAAAATTTCGGAATCTAAAGAAGTCAAAAAAAACTCAAATTAACTCGATATTTTATGAAAAATTTATTCAAATCAATATATAGAAATATAATATAAAAGAAATATATATGAACTATGAACTCCAATTTTTTTTTTTAATAATTTAAACCACAGTGATTACAAAAAAAGGAAAAAAAGAGAGTTTGAAGATGTCGATTCAAAAGCGACTCTATTTAGATTAGAGACGAATGATTAATAAAAAAGGGGTCATTTTTATATCCTGAGATACAATTTTTATTCAAATAGGATATCCATCAGGAATGGATATCCTCTGGGACGGAAGGATTCGAACCTCCGAATAGCGGGACCAAAACCCGTTGCCTTACCGCTTGGCCACGCCCCATTTTTGATTCGACATTCAATTTATTTTATAAACACTATTATTGGTATTGGTTATTCGTCAACTCTACCCCCCCCCCCCAATCCATAGAATAAATTGTTGCTAGGAGTTTTCTATGCGTAGATATAGAATAAGACTGAAATTCTTGATCATTACATAGAATTCAATTAAGATATTGTATGAAAGTCTTATTTCTTCTTTTTTTTTTTTTCAGACTGGAAAGATTTTTAACTAGATAAATTCAAATCCAATAAGGATTTTGGAGGGTCTGATTGTATTTGATATTTTTTTTTTTTTTTTAATTGTATTATATATTATTCTATTTAATATATTCTAATAATTAAATAGAATATTAGAATCGAAATATATATATATTAATAGATATATTAATTATGTATTATGTATATAAATAAAATTATATTAATTATGTATATAAAATTCTTAATATAGTCTAAAAAAAATTATATATATACAATAATATACAATAAAGATTGTAATAAAAAAAAAAAAACAGTAAATTTTCTTAAGGAACAAAATTTTTGTTATGCTTAATATCTTTAGTTTGGTCTGTATTTGTATTCACTCCGCCCTTTATTCAAGTAGTTTTTTCTTGGCGAAATTACCTGAAGCCTATGCTTTTTTGAATCCAATTGTGGATGTTATGCCAGTAATACCTGTACTCTTTTTTCTTTTAGCTTTTGTTTGGCAAGCTGCTGTAAGTTTTCGATGAGATCTTGCATTTGAATAAATGTCCGAAATAAATTAGGAATTTATTCGAAAACAAAAATTGGAAAAAAAGATCAGATAAGTCTTACAGTGTGAATCCTTGATTCAAATATGGAAATTCTTGTATATACAAGAGAAGTCTGGACCATCTCATTTTTTCCTCATTTCATTCTTACGCTTTTTTTTTTCACTGAGAAATCCTTCTATTATTAGATTTGAGTCCACC